TTAAAAATAAGCTAAAATAAGCTTTTGGGTTCATACCCCAAATATAAAGAATAAACCTTTTTTTTAAAAATTAAACATAATAAAGTGCCTGATAAAAGGATTATTCTGATAGAGTAAGCAATGTAATTTATATTTACCTTTATTATATTTTATAGAATTAAACTATATCTAATAATTTCAAAAATTATTGTGCATATTACACTAAAATATAAATAATTTATTATTAAATTTTTAATTTAACTATTATTTACATATACCCCCTATGTAATTATGAAATAAATATATTTTTTATTTATTTTAATTTTAATTCAAATAAAATATTTTTTTTATTTATTCTAATTTTTAGTACATTAATTTCTATTTCTGCTAATTCATGAATAGGATGTTGAATTGGTTTAGAAATTAATTTATTAAGATTTATTCCTTTAATTATTAATTCAAATAATTTATTATCTTCAGAAGCCTCTTTAAAATATTTTCTTACTCAAGCTATTGCTTCAATTAATTTTTTATTCTCAATTTTATTAAAATTAATTTTATTAAAAAATTTTGAAATAAATTTTTTTCTTTCAATGTTAATTAATTCATCAATAATAATAAAAATAGGATCTGCCCCTTTCCATTTTTGATTTCCTAATATTATCGAAGGAATATCCTGATTAAACTGTTTTATTTTAATAACTTGACAAAAAATTACCCCCATAATTTTATTATCATATTATATAAATAAAAATTTTTTAATTTTAATTATTTTATTAAATAGTATTATTGGAGCTATTGGAGGAATTAATCAATCTTCCCTACGAAAATTATTAGCATTTTCTTCAATTAATAATTTAAGTTGAATAATCTCTTCTATTATAATTAGAGAAAATTTATGAATACTATATTTTTTTTTTTATTCATTTTTTATTAGAATTATATGTTTTTTTTTTTATATATTAAATATTTACTTTATTAACCAATTATTTATTATTAATATTAATTTTTCAATAAAATTTTTAATTTTTATTAACTTTCTTTCATTAGGGGGATTACCCCCTTTCTTAGGGTTTTTTCCTAAATGAATTATTATTAATTTCATATTAAATATAAAATTTTACATTATTATTTTAATTATAATTATAATAAGATTAATTACTTTATTTTTTTATATTCGAATTATTTATTCTTGTATTTTATTTAATTATCTTAAATTAAAATGATTAAAAATTTACATTAAAAATAAATATTTATTTTTAATTTATTTTAATAGTTTAATTTCTATCTTAGGAATAATTTTTAGAACTTTATTTTTTTTTTAAGGTTTTAAGTTAAAATTAAACTAATAGTCTTCAAAATTATTTATAAAGAAATTTCTTTAAGCCTTAGTAAATTTCTTTACTCCTTAAAATTTGCAATTTTAAATCATTTATGAATATAAGACTTTATAAATTAATAAAAGAGATTTATTCTCGTTAATAAATTTACAATTTATCGCTTATAACTCAGCCATTTTATTAGCGAAAATGACTTTATTCTACAAATCATAAAGATATTGGAACTTTATATTTTATTTTTGGTGTATGAGCAGGAATAGTTGGAACATCCTTAAGTTTACTAATTCGTACTGAATTAGGTAACCCAGGATCCTTAATTGGGGATGATCAAATTTATAACACTATTGTAACAGCTCATGCTTTTATTATAATTTTTTTCATAGTTATACCAATTATAATCGGGGGATTTGGAAATTGATTAGTCCCTTTAATATTAGGGGCTCCAGATATAGCTTTCCCTCGAATAAATAATATAAGATTTTGACTATTACCTCCTTCTTTAACTTTATTAATTTCAAGAAGTATTGTTGAAAATGGTGCTGGTACCGGTTGAACAGTTTACCCTCCTTTATCTTCTAATATTGCCCATCAAGGATCCTCAGTTGATTTAGCTATTTTTTCCCTTCATTTAGCAGGCATTTCTTCAATTTTAGGGGCAATTAACTTTATCACCACTATTATTAATATACGTATTAATAATTTAATATTTGATCAAATACCTTTATTTATTTGGGCGGTAGGAATTACTGCTTTACTTTTATTATTATCTTTACCTGTTTTAGCTGGAGCTATTACCATACTTCTAACTGATCGCAATTTAAATACATCTTTTTTTGATCCTGCAGGAGGGGGAGATCCAATTCTTTATCAACACCTATTCTGATTTTTTGGACATCCTGAAGTATATATTTTAATTTTACCTGGATTTGGCATAATTTCCCATATTATTTCCCAAGAAAGAGGAAAAAAAGAAACTTTTGGTTGTTTAGGTATAATTTATGCTATACTAGCTATTGGATTATTAGGATTTATTGTATGAGCTCATCATATATTTACTGTAGGAATAGATATTGATACTCGAGCCTATTTTACTTCAGCTACTATAATTATTGCTGTTCCAACAGGAATTAAAATTTTTAGTTGATTAGCTACTCTTCACGGAACTCAAATTAATTATAGACCATCTATACTTTGAAGACTAGGATTTGTATTTTTATTTACTGTTGGAGGTTTAACAGGAGTAATTTTAGCTAATTCTTCTATTGATATTACATTACATGATACTTATTATGTCGTAGCTCATTTTCATTATGTTTTATCTATAGGGGCTGTATTTGCTATTTTTGGGGGATTTATTCATTGATACCCTTTATTTTCTGGCTTAACTCTTAACCCTTTTTTTTTAAAAATTCAATTTATTTCTATATTTTTAGGGGTAAATATAACTTTCTTCCCTCAACATTTCTTAGGATTAGCAGGTATACCTCGTCGATATTCAGATTACCCTGATAGATTTATTTCTTGAAATATCATTTCCTCCTTCGGCTCTTATATTTCTTTACTATCAATAATAATAATAATAATAATTATTTGAGACTCTATAATTAATCAACGATTAATTTTATTCCCTCTAAACATATCTTCTTCAATTGAATGATTCCAAAATTTACCCCCATCTGAACATTCTTATAATGAATTACCTATTTTAAGTAATTTCTAATATGACAGACTATATGTAATGGATTTAAACCCCATCTATAAAGGTTTATCCTTTTTTTAGAAATGGCAACATGATCTAATTTTAATTTTCAAAATAGAGCTTCACCATTAATAGAACAAATTATCTTTTTTCATGACCATACATTAATTATTTTAATTATAATTACTATCTTAGTTAGATACATAATAATAAGATTATTTTTTAATAAATATATTAATCGACTTTTATTAGAACAACAAATAATTGAAATAATTTGAACAATTCTTCCAGCAATTACTTTAATTTTTATTGCTCTTCCTTCCCTTCGACTTTTGTACCTACTAGATGAACTAAATAACCCTCTAATTACTTTAAAATCTATTGGCCATCAATGATATTGAAGTTATGAATATTCAGATTTTTTTAACATTGAATTTAATTCTTACATAATCAAAGATTTAACTAATAATAATAACTTCCGTTTATTAGATGTAGATAATCGAATTACCCTCCCAATAAACAATCAAATTCGTATCTTAGTTACAGCAACAGATGTCATTCATTCTTGAACTATCCCATCTTTAGGGGTAAAAATTGATGCTAACCCTGGTCGATTAAATCAAACTAATTTTTTTATTAATCGACCAGGTATTTTCTTTGGGCAATGTTCTGAAATCTGCGGAGCAAATCATAGATTTATACCTATTGTAATTGAAAGAATCTCAATTAAAAATTTTATTAATTGAATTAATAATTATTCATCATTAGATGACTGAAAGTAAGTATTGGTCTCTTAAACCACTTTATAGTAATATAACGATTACTTCTAATGAAATTAAAGAATTAGTTAAATAATAACATAAATATGTCAAATTTAAATTAATAAAACTTATTATTCTTTTATCCCTCAAATAATACCAATTAATTGAATTATTTCTCTTTTCTTATTTATTTTAATTTTTATTATCTTTAATATTTTAAATTATTATATTTTTATTATTAAATCTAATAAAACAGATAAAAATCAAAATTTTAAAAAAAATATATTTTACTGAAAATGATAACTAATTTATTCTCAATTTTTGACCCCTCAACTAATTTATTTTTTCTACCCTTTAACTGATTAAGTACCCTTATTGGAATTTATTTTATTCCTTATACATTCTGATTAATCCCTAATCGCCATTTTATTATTTGAAATTTTATTATTAATAAATTACATTTAGAATTTAAAAACCTTTTAGGACCTAATAGACTAAAAGGATCAACATTTATTTTTATTTCATTATTTTCTTTTATTTTATTTAATAATTTTTTAGGCTTATTCCCCTATATCTTTACAAGTACAAGTCATCTAACAATTTCCTTATCAATTACTTTATCTTTATGATTAAGATTTATATTTTATGGTTGAATTAATAACTCTCAACATATATTTATCCATATAATTCCTCAGGGAACACCTTCAATCCTTATACCTTTTATAGTTATTATTGAAACAATTAGAAATATTATTCGTCCAAGTACTCTTGCTATTCGTTTGGCTGCTAACATAATTGCAGGACATCTTCTTCTTACTCTTTTAAGTAATACTGGAACCCTTATATCAAATTATTTTATTATTTTTTTAATTATAATTCAAATTCTTCTTTTAACACTAGAATCAGCAGTTGCAATTATTCAATCTTATGTTATTGCTATTTTAAGTACTCTATACTCTAACGAAGTTAATTAATGTCAAATTATAACCACCCATACCACTTAGTAAATTATAGACCTTGACCTTTAACAGGAGCTATTGGAACTATAACTTTAGTTACAGGAATAATTAAATGATTCCACAACTTCAACTTTAATTTATTAATATTAGGATATTTAATTATTATTTTAACAATATATCAATGATGGCGAGATATCTGTCGTGAAGGAACTTTCCAAGGAAAACATACCTCATATGTATTAAAAGGTTTACGCTGAGGTATAATCCTATTTATTATCTCTGAAATTTTTTTTTTTATTTCTTTTTTTTGAGCTTTTTTTCATAGAAGCCTTACCCCTAATATCGAAATTGGAAATTCTTGACCCCCACTAAATATTACTCCATTTAACCCCTTTCAAATTCCTCTTTTAAATACTATTATTTTAATTTCCTCTGGTATTACAATTACATGAGCTCATCACACACTAATAGAAAATAATTTTTCCCAAACTAAACAAAGTTTATTATTAACTATTTTATTAGGAATTTATTTTACTATTCTTCAAGCATATGAATATTATGAAGCTTCATTTACTATTGCAGATAGAATTTATGGATCAACATTTTTTATAGCTACAGGATTTCATGGACTTCATGTTATTATTGGAACTATTTTTTTAATTACTTGTTTTATTCGCCTTATTGAAAATCATTTCTCCAATAACCATCATTTTGGATTTGAAGCTGCAGCATGATATTGACATTTTGTTGATATTGTATGATTATTTTTGTTTATTTCTATTTATTGATGAGGTAATTAATTATTTATATAATATATTTAGTATATTTGACTTCCAATCAAAAAGTTTAAAAATTTTAATATAAATAATTATAATATTAATAATTATTTTAATTATTATAGCTACTATCTCTAATATTCTTATAATATTATCTTTCATTTTAGCTAAAAAATCTCTCAAAGATCGGGAAAAATGTTCCCCATTTGAATGTGGATTTGACCCAAAATCTTCAGCTCGAATTCCTTTTTCTCTACATTTTTTTTTAATTACAGTAATTTTTTTAATTTTTGATGTAGAAATCGCTTTAATTTTTCCTTTAATTACTACATTTAAATTAACTAATCTAACTATTTGAATAAAAACTAGATTCTTTTTTATTATTATATTACTTATTGGATTATACCATGAATGAAATCAAAATATATTAAATTGAACTAATTAATTATCTCTAGGATTATAGTTTATATTAAAACATTTGATTTGCATTCAAAAAATATTAAAATTAATTTATCTTAAATATGAAGCAAATAATGCATTTAATTTCGACTTAAAAGAAAGAGTTAATAACTCCTTATTTATTATTTACTGATTTACTTTTATTATTAATTTCTTAATTGAAACCAAAATAGAGGTATATCACTGTTAATGATATTATTGAATAATTATTCCAATTAAATTATATGAAATATTTTTTAATTAAGCTGCTAACTTAATTTTTAGTGAATAAAATCATTAATATTTCTATTTATATAGTTTATTAAAACATTACATTTTCATTGTAAAAATAAAAATATTTTTTTTTTATAAATATTTAAAGATTTCTTAATCACCTTAATATCTTCAATATTAAACTCTTAATTTTAAGCTATTTAAATATTAAATTAAAATAAATATAAATAAAATAAATATTATTCATATAATAAATCTAAATAAATAAATTTTTAAATTATTTATTTGAATATAAGAATTAAAAATTGAATAAATTTTAATAATATTAAATATACCTTGTCCTCTATAAAATTCTCTTCAACCTATATCAATATTTTTATTAAAATTTTGACTTACTTTTAATAAATAATAATTTAAACCATAAGTAGATAAATTAGGTAAAAATCACATTAGCCCTAAAAATAAACTTATATTATATATATATATAAATTTATTTACTGAATTAAAATTTGCATTTCTAATAAAATACCCCAATAAACCCCCAATAAAACTAACATATAAAACTATTAATTTTAAATTTAAAGGTAAATAAATTATATAAGGATAAGAAAAAATAAATCATCTTAATAAACTCCCTACAATTAATCTTATTAATAATAATATAAATATTCTTTTTAATATAACATAATCCTCATCATAAAAATTATAAATACTTATTAAATTATAATCATTAATTATTAAATATATTAATAAACGAATAGTATAAAATATTGTTAAACCTGTAGAAAAATAATATAAAAAAAAAATAAAAATATTTAAATTTCTTATTATAACTATTTCTAAAATTAAATCTTTAGAATAAAACCCTGCTAAATAAGGAATTCCACACAAAGCTATATTAGAAATATTTAAACATAATGAAGTTAAAGGAATATAATATCTTAAACCACCTATAAAACGAATATCCTGACTATCATTTACCATGTGAATAATCACCCCCGCACATATAAATAATAAAGCTTTAAATATAGCATGTGTTAATAAATGAAAAAAAGCTAAATCAAAAAATCCCATACTTAAAATTCTTATTATTAAACCTAATTGTCTTAAAGTAGACAAAGCAATAATTTTTTTTAAATCAAATTCATAATTAGCACAAATTCCAGCTATTATTATAGTTAAACCAGATAATACTATTAATACTTTTAAAAAAAAAGTATTCAATAATAAATTATTAAAACGAATTAATAAATATACCCCAGCTGTAACCAAAGTAGAAGAATGAACCAAAGCAGAAACAGGAGTAGGGGCAGCTATTGCAGCCGGTAACCAAGATCTAAAAGGAATTTGAGCTCTTTTAGTTATAGCAGCAATAATTAATATTATACTAATTATTTTTATTTCTAAATCATTACCCATAAAATCTAAATAATAAATATAATTTCAACTTCCATAATTAATTATTCAAGAAATTACTATTAAAATAAAAACATCCCCAATACGATTTGATAAAGCTGTTAACATTCCCGCATTATACGACTTAAAATTTTGATAATAAATCACTAAACAATAAGAAACTAACCCTAAACCATCTCAACCTAATAAAATTCTAACAATATTAGGACTAACAATTAATAAAATTATAGATAAAATAAAAAGCAAAACTAATATAATAAAACGATTTAAATTTAATTCAGAAGATATATATCTTTTTCTATAATATACCACAGAAGAAGAAATAAAAGAAACAAATATTATAAATAAAAATGATATTCAATCTAATAAAACAGATAGAACAATATTAATTGAATTCAAAGAAATTAACTCCCATTCTATAAAAATTACTATATTTTCCATAATAAAATAAACTATTAAAAAAAAATTTAAAATTCTAAAAAAAAATAAAAAAAAAAATCTAATAAAACAGATAGAAAATTTCTTAATAACTTAAAATGATTTTCATCATATTTTTGACTCCACAAATCAATATTTTTATTTAAATTATTTAAATAAATTATCTTAAAATCAAATTATTAAATAATCAATTTTTAAAATCATAATATTTAAAGGTAATCAATGTAATATTAACAATAAAAATTCTCGTCTTAAACCTATATAAAAACTATATAATCTAATATTAAACTTCCCATGTTGAGTAAAAGAATATAAATATAATCTATATCTAGCTCTAAAAAATGTAATTAATATTAAAAATATTATTGTCATATATGATCATCTAATTATTCTATTAATTAAACAAATCTCCCCAACTAAATTTATGGAGGGAGGGGCAGCTATTGAAGAAGACAATAATAAAAATCACCATAATCTTATTGAAGGTATAAAATTTATTATCCCTTTATTTAAAATTAAACTTCGTCTTTGTAATCGCTCATAATTAATATTAGCTAAACAAAATAAACCAGAAGAACATAATCCATGTCCAATTATTAAAACATAAGATCCAATATAACCTCAATAATTTATTGTTATAATTCCCCCAATTACTAAACCCATATGAGCTACTGAAGAATAAGCAATTAAAGATTTTATATCAATTTGACATAAACACTTTAATCTAATATATAAACCCCCTACTAATCTAATAATAACTCATAAAAAATTTAACTTTAATGATATTTTCTGTATAAAAATTATTACTCGTAAAAGACCATACCCCCCTAATTTTAATATAATTCCAGCTAAAATTATTGATCCTGAAACTGGAGCTTCAACATGAGCTTTAGGTAATCATAAATGAGTGAAATATATAGGTATTTTAACTAAAAAAGCTATCACTATACAAAAATATAAAATATAAAAATTTACATTAAAAAATTTTAAAAAATATATTATTATACAATTAAACTCTCTAAAAATATAAAAAACCCCTAATAATAAAGGCAATGACACAAATAAAGTATAAAATAATAAATATATCCCAGCTTGAATTCGTTCAGGTTGATACCCTCAACCAATAATTAATATTAAAGTTGGAATTAATCTTCTCTCAAAAAATAAATAAAATATAAATAAATTTATTCTAGAAAAAGTAATTAATAATATAGCTAATAAAAATATAATATTAAATATAAAAAAATTCACATAAAAATTATATTTATATAATTTTCTTCTTGCTATTATTATTAATGAACAAATTCAAATTCTTAATATAATTAAACCAAAAGAAATAATATCATACCCAAACATATAACTTAAATTACAAAAATTTATAATATTTAATATTATATTTATAAAAATAAATATTAATAAAAATATAGATATTTGAACCAATCAAAAATTTTTTTTATTAAAACATAAAGGAATTATTAACCCTAAAAAAAAAAAAATTTTTATCATTACAATAAACTAAATCTTTGAAAATAATCATTTCCATGTGTACGAATTATAGACACTAAAATTGAAACCCCTAAAGCCCCTTCACAAACAGAAAATACTAAATATAATATTAATATATATATATCAAATTCAATAAATTTTAAATAAATTATTATTATTATAAAAATAATTAAAACAATAAATTCTAATCTAAGTAAAATAATTAATAAATGTTTATGATTAAAAATAAAAATTATATTTCCAATTACAAATATTAATATAATCATTATTAATATTAAATTTAACATTAGTTAGTTTTTATAGTTTAAAAAAAAACATTGGTCTTGTAAATCAAAATTAAATTTATTATTTTAAAAACTTCAAAGAAAAAGAAATTCTTTATCAATAATCTCCAAAATTATTATTTTAGTTAAACTATTCCTTGATATCATATTTTTATTTTCAAATATATTAATAATTTCCTTTATTATAATTTTCCTAAAACATCCTATTTCTATAGGATTTATAATTCTAATTCAAACAATACTAATTTGCATAATTTCAGGCATAATTATTTATACATATTGATTTTCATACATTTTATTTTTAACTTTCTTAGGGGGATTACTAGTTCTTTTTATTTACATTTCTAGAATTGCATCTAATGAATTATTTATTTTCCCTAAAAAAATAAAAAAATATTTTTTATTTATTTTAATTTTTCCCCTTTTAATAATACTTATAAATATATTAAAAAATAATTTATTTGAAATTTTTATTAATAATGAAATAAATAATTTTTTTAATTACTTTATTTTTTTTAATAATGAATATAACATTAATTTATCAAAATTATATAATAAACATAACTATTTTTTAATATTTATATTAATCATTTATTTATTTATTTCATTAGTAGCAATTGTCAAAATCACTAATATTTTTTACGGACCTTTACGATCTTTTAACTAATGATAAATAAATTCAAACCATTACGTAAAACCCACCCTATTATTAAAATTATTAATAACTCATTAATTGATCTCCCATCCCCATCAAATATTTCCAGTTGATGAAATTTCGGATCTTTACTAGGTTTATGTTTAATTATTCAAATTTTAACAGGACTATTCCTAACTATATATTATTGTGCTAATATTGAATTAGCTTTTAACAGTGTAAATTATATTTGTCGTAATGTAAACTATGGATGACTTATTCGAACATTACATGCTAATGGAGCTTCATTTTTTTTTATTTGTATTTATTTTCACATTGGCCGAGGAATTTATTACGAATCTTTCAACTATCGTTATACTTGAAGAATTGGTGTATTAATTTTAATTATTTTAATAGCAACAGCCTTTATAGGCTATGTCTTACCCTGAGGACAAATATCTTTTTGAGGAGCAACTGTAATTACTAATTTACTATCAGCTATTCCTTATTTAGGTACTATATTAGTTCAATGAATTTGAGGAGGTTTTGCCGTTGACAATGCAACTCTCACTCGATTTTATTCATTTCATTTTTTACTTCCATTTATTATTTTAATATTAACTATAGTACATTTAATTTTTCTCCACCAAACTGGATCTAATAACCCATTAGGAATTAATAGAAATATTGATAAAATTCCTTTCCATCCATTTTTTACTTTTAAAGATTTAATTGGAATTATTATTATATTAAATACTCTAATAATTTTAACTTTAACAAACCCCTACTTATTGGGGGACCCAGATAACTTTACCCCAGCTAACCCTTTAGTGACCCCAATTCATATTCAACCAGAATGATACTTTCTATTTGCCTACGCAATTCTACGATCTATCCCTAATAAATTAGGGGGGGTAATTGCATTAATTTTATCTATTTTAATTTTAATTATTTTACCATTCACCTTTAATAAAAAAATTCAAAGAATTCAATTTTACCCTTTTAATCAAATAATTTTTTGATTTATAGTAATAACAGTAATTTTATTAACTTGAATTGGAGCACAACCCGTTGAAAATCCCTATATTACTACAAGTCAAATTTTATCTACCTTATATTTCTTATATTTTATTATTAACCCATTAATTAGTAAATTTTGAGATAATTTAATCTTTAATTAATTTTTTAATTAATGAGCTTGTTAAAGCATTTGTTTTGAAAACTTAAGAAAGAATAAAAATTCTATTAATTTATACTAAAAAAATATCAATTAAATAAAATAAATTTTTAACCCAATATATAATAATAAAAAATTTAAAGAAACAGGTAAATAAATTTTTCAAGACAAATATATTAATTTATCATAACGATACCGTGGTAAAGTCCCACGCACCCAAATAAATAAAAAAGAAAAAAAAATTAACCTCAAATAAAAAACTAATCTCAAATCATACCCTCCTAAATAAAGTAAACTAAATATCAATCTTATAAATAAAATTCTTGAATATTCAGATATAAAAATTAATGCAAAACCCCCTCTTCTATACTCAACATTAAACCCAGAAACTAACTCTCTCTCCCCCTCCGCAAAATCAAAAGGCGTTCGATTAGTTTCAGCTAATCTAGAAGATGCTCAACATAATCTTAAAGGAAATATTAAAAAAATAAACCAAACTAATGATTGATAAAATCTAAATTTTATTAAATTAAAATCTATAATTATAACAATACAAGATAATAAAATTAATCTTAAACTTACTTCATAAGAAATAGTTTGAGCTACTGAACGTAAACCCCCTAATAAAGAATACTTAGAATTAGAGGATCACCCAGCAATTATAATTATGTAAACCCCTAATCTAGTACAACATAAAAAAAATAAAACCCCTAAATTAAATCTAATTAAATTAAAATAATAAGGAATTAAAATTCAAATTATCAAAGATAAAATAAATCTTATAATAGGAGAAAAATAATAAACAATATAATTCGAATAATACATATAAGTTTGTTCTTTAGTAAATAATTTAATAGCATCACAAAACGGCTGTAATAATCCTATAAATCCTATTTTATTAGGACCTTTACGAATTTGAATATAACCTAAAATTTTACGCTCAAATAAAGTTAAAAAAGCAACTCCAATTAAAACCCCAATAATTAAAATTAATACACCAATTAATAAATTTAAATAATCATTTATTATTATAATTACTATATATATAATTAATTATATATTTATGACTTCTAAAATCATTACATTTTTTCTGTCAAAATAGCTATATATATATATATATATATATATATATATACATATATAATTAATAATATTCTAATATAATAAAATTATTTTAATTATTTAATCCTTTCGTACTAAAATAATTTAAATATCTAAAGATAGAAACCAACCTGGCTTACACCGGTTTGAACTCAGATCATGTAAGATTTTAATGATCGAACAGATCAAAATTTTAAACTTCTACATTTAAATTTTATCTTAATCCAACATCGAGGTCGCAAACTTTTTTTTTTATAAGAACTAAAAGAAAAAATTACGCTGTTATCCCTAAGGTAATTTTTTCTTTTAATCATAAATTATGGATCATTTTATCATAAATTAATGTTTAATTTTTAAAAAAAAAGTTCATTTAATTTTTTTATCACCCCAATAAAATTATTACCATAATTTTTATTAAATTATTAATAAAAAATTAAAATCATAATAATAATAAAACTCTATAGGGTCTTCTCGTCTTTTAAAAAAATTTTAGCTTTTTTACTAAAAAATTAAATTCTAAATATAAAAAAGAGACAGTATATATCTCATCAAATCTTTCATACAAGTCTTCAATTAAAAGACTAATGATTATGCTACCTTTGTACAGTCAATTTACTGCAGCCCTTTAATTAAATCAGTGGGCAGATTCGACTTTAAATTATTTACAAAAAGACATGTTTTTGTTAAACAGGTGAATATAAAATTTTGCCGAATTCCTTTTAATTAATTATTAAATTATTTTATTTTTAATTTATTAAGATTTATACTAATTTTATCATTATTACTATTTTTTATTTATTTTAAAATATTTTTTTTTATAAAAAATTAAATTTTAATTAAAAATTTTATAATTTATAAAATTTTTTATAAAAAAAAATATAATTTATAAACAATATAAATTTTAAAAATTTTATTAACTAATAAAATTAATTATAAAAATTTAATTTAAAGATTATCCCTTAAAATATTTAATTTAATTAAAATAATTAAAAATTAATTTTTAATTATTTTAATTAAATTATAAATTTAATTTATTTCTAAAAAAACTAGATATATTTAAAAACGATTAACATCTCATTTCAAATTAATTATTTAAAATATTTTTAAAACAATAAAATTTTTAATTAATTATCTCTTTTAAATTCGAGATTTTACTATTTAATAATTTTTATTAATAAACTCTGATACACAAGATACAATAAATTAAATTTACTTATTAATTAATTAATTTTCATATATTTCAAATTTCTTTCACAATACTCTTACCCTATAAATTTTCAAATTTTTTCTTATTTTATACTTTAACCCCCATTAAAATATATTATAATAAAAATTTCTTTTATTAATCATTTAATAATTAATTTATCCCCTCAAACTAATTAAATAAATAATTTCTTTTCAATGTAAATGAAATACTTTAACAAGATCTAATTTGTCTTTCTAGAAACACTTTCCAGTACCTCTACTTTGTTACGACTTATTCCAATTTTAAAATGAAAGCGACGGGCAATATGTACATATTTTAATTTTAAATCATTTTACCAAATTAAATAAAATTACATTTAAATCCATTTTTATTTTAATATTACAAAAAAAAAATCCATTTTAAATAATTTTATTGTAATCCATTATATTCTTATTTATAATCTGCATCTTGATTTGAATTAATTTTTTTTTTTAATTATAAAATATTATTTTTATTTTAAAATATTTTTTTAACAACGATATACAAAATATTAAAAATAAGTAAATTTATTCGTGGAATATCAATTATTAAACAGATTCCTCTAAATGAACTAAAATACCGCCAAATTATTTAAGTTTCAATAATTATTTATTTACTATTTTAGTATATAATTTAAATTTATAATAATAGGGTATCTAATCCTAGTTTACACTTAAATTTATTAAATCATAAATATAATATAAATTTTAATTAAATTAAAATTTCACTTAATAATTTAATATTTAATTTAAAATAAAAATTATTAATTATAACTAAAAAAATTCATATTAATTTTTGTATAACCGCAACTGCTGGCACAAAATTTGTTATTAATTTTAATATTTCTAAATCTTAATTTCTTAAATTTTTAATTTTATTTACTGCTAAATTTATTTTTATTATTAAAATAATTAAAAATTAACACTAAAATTTGCATATAAAATAAATTAAAAATAAATTTTCAAAATCATAAATTTTTATCTATATAAAAAATTTTTCACATAGACTAACCTCAATAATTTTTTTTTTTTTTTTTTTATATATTAATTTATTTTTTGTAACATTAATTTTAAATGACATAAAAACCTTAAATCAATTATAATTCTTATTGAATAACTAAATATTAAAATATTTTATTTTTAAAAAATAACTAATAATATACATTATATATGTGTATATATATATATTAATAAATTAATAAATTTATATTATATTAAAATATATATATATATATATATAAAACCATTCTTAATAATTTTTTCATAAAATAAA